CTTGTGGGTGAGACTCAAAAGTTCCGATAATGTATGTATATTGGACCTTTTTAGACAATTATAGGTCCAGCGACTTAATCCTAATTGGTCAATAAAAATATGTTTTAATGCCTCTTTTCTTTCCATTTTTTTTAGATTATGCAGTTTATTACTAAAGGTAAAAAGGGGGGATGTATTAAACCTGCCTTGAAACCCCTTTTGATTGTCTTCTAGATCGAAATTTCGATCCTGTTCTTCCGCATCTAGAAAAGGAATAAATAAATCAATCAAATTACGAGAAGCTTCGTAAAGTGCTTCTTTAGGAGTTAAACTTCCATCCGTCCATATTTCGAGAAAAAGTATTTCTTGTTTTTCATTTCCAAAAGAATGAATACTATAATTCGCATTTCGAACAGGCATGGATACAGCATCTATAGGAAAACCTCCATCTTGATAGTCTTTCGCGGTTTTCATACGATATCCCCGACTCCTCTCGATTTGTAATTCAATACGCAAATCAATTGGTTTCGTCAGGCTAGCTATATGCTGTGCAGTATCAACTATTTCCACAGAAGTTGGTAAGATGATATCTTGAGCAGTTACGATTTCAGGACCCCTGGCGCAAATGGATGCGTTGCGAGTTCCATACAGATCACTTCTCAATACAATTTCTTTCAAATTCATTAAAATTTCATATACTGATTCTTCAACACCAAATATCATAGAATATTCGTGTGGTGCGTTTTCAAATTTTGCACGCGTGATACACGTTCCTTCTACTTCCCCAAGCAAAGCTCTTCGCATCGCGATACCTATCGTATCTGCTTGGCCTTTCATAAGTGGAGACAAAATGAAACGGCTATAATGAAGTCGCTTACTGTCGATTCTTGATTCAATACACTTCCAACGGGGTGTCCTAGTGGATACTTCGAATTTTTCTCGAGTCATTTCTTTTTAATAAAAAAAAAAAAAAAGTTCTATGAAAGTGTAAGTAATATTTTCATTTTTTTTTTTTCAGCTCTATATAATTGAAATCCGCTCAATTATTATTTCTACACACGTCTTTTTTTAGGAGGCCTACATCCATTATATGGAATAGGGGTTACGTCATGTATGGAACTTACTAGTATACCACTTTTACGAATAGTTCGTAATACTGCATCTCTTCCGATACCAGCACCCTTTATCCTGACTTCTGCTCGTTTCATACCCTGATCCACTACTGTACGAATAGCGTTTCCTGCTGTGGTTTGGGCAGCAAATGGTGTCCCTTTTCTTGGTCCTCTGAATCTACAAGTACCAGCGGAGGACCAAGAAACCACCCGACCTAGCATATCTGTAACAGTAACAATAGTATTGTTGAAACCCGCTTGAACATGAATAATTCCCTTTGGTATTCTACGTCCACTCTTACGTGAACCAATACGCCCCCACCTACGCGAACCAATTCTTGGTCTAGTTTTTGTCATATTTTATCATCTCATAAATAGGAGTCAAAGATATACGGATATATCCATTTCATATCAAAACGGATCCTTTATTTGTCCATCGGGTCCTTTAGAAAATCCCTTTTTATTTTTAGAGAGACTACTTTTGTCTCTGTTTATGTCTTGGATTGAAACAAATTACTACAATTCGTCTCCTCCTACGTAGCAGTCGACATTTTTCACAAATTTTACGAACCGAGGCCCTTATCTTCATATTTTTTATTCCTTACCTTAATTCCGAATCTACTCCTTGTAAGAAAATAAATCTCTTGAAATTTTGAACCTCGAATTGTATTTCCACGAAGGAATGTTTAAAAAGTCACCCACACCTAATTGTTGTTCGAATCTTTATCTTTATCTTTATCTTTCTTGGGAAGTCTATAAACTATACGTCCTCTGGTTGAATCATAGGGACCCACCTCAATTAGAACTCTATCTCCTGGTAGTATCCGTATAAAATTTCGTCGGATCTTCCCCGAAATATAACCGAGAATCAGATCCTCATTATCTAAACGAACCCGAAACATACCATTTGAAAGCGATTCAGTAATTAAACCCTCATAAATCGATTTTTTTTCTTTCTCTTTCATTTTGAGTAACCTCCTTGAACCAGAAACTAATAAAATAAAGGTAAGGACGGGTGATATTAAACAACCTATCCTTCCTCTCTTTTTTCATAAATAGACGAAGTTGCAGATCCAATTCGGATACCAGAGGGATCACCATATATAACACAAAACCTCCCCTCCAATTCCTTCTAGTCTAGCTTCCCGATCTGTCATTATACCTCGAGAAGTCGAAAGAATTACAATTCCCATTCCACCGAAAATTCTAGGAATTCGTTGATAGTTGGAATAGATTCGTAGACCGGGTCGGCTGATACGCTTGAAAATCTTTCTATATGTTCCTTTCCTATTTCTTCTATGTCGCAGGGTTGAAACCAAGAAAGATTTGTTGTTTTCCCGATGTTTTCTAACGTTTTCAAGAAAACCCTCTCGTAGAAGTATTTTCACAATGCTTTCGGTGATCTTAGTGGATGCTATTCGAACCGTTCCTTTTTTATCCGTGTCGGCATTTCTTAGAAAAGTTAATATATCGGCAATAGTATCCCTATTCATGTCGAACTAGAATTATTGGTGCCTCCTCGTTTTGATATAATCAACATGTTCTGTTTTTTTTTTATGTCAATTTTACATTATTTATTTACGAATTGTTAAAAGTATATGCCTAAAACACAATCTACTGGTTGATCTATTTCAGATAACCGACTATATCATAGTCCCACCCACTAGTATTTAGAATACTTCAGGAGCTAATGAGACTATTTTAGTAAAATTCAACTGTCTCAATTCTTGAGCGATTGCTCCAAAAACTCGAGTTCCTTTTGGATTTCCTTCTTTATTAATGACAACTGCTGCATTGTCATCATATCGTATTATCATACCGTCGTCACGTCGGAGTTCTTTACGGGTACGTACGATTACAGCTCTGATCACTTCTGATCTTTCGAGAGGCATATGGGGCACTGCCTCTTTGATTACAGCAACAATAACGTCACCAATACGAGCATATCGGCGATTACTAGCTCCTATGATTCGAATACACATCAATTCTCGAGCCCCGCTGTTGTCCGCTACATTCAAATGGGTTTGAGGTTGAATCATATCATTTTTTTTTTTTTTTTGAATTGAATCTCTTCCCAAAGTCGAAGGAAAAAAGAAAGAAATATTGTCTGTCCAAAAATAGAAATAAGGAAATCTAAATCTGCGATTGTCTTTTTCATCACAAATATCCGGTTCCACACCCCTATCTTGCAATAATGAATTGCGTTCGTATAGGCATTTTGTATGCAGCTATTTCAATAGCTGCTCTGGCTACCGTTTCGGATACTCCACCCATTTCATAAAGTATTCGACCCGGTTTAACAACAGATACCCAGTATTTGGGGGCTCCTTTCCCCGAACCCATACGTGTTTCCGTAGGTTTTACAGTCACGGGTTTGTCGGGAAATATACGTACCCATATTTTTCCACCACGGCGCGCATATCGTGTTATTGCTCGTCTCCCAGCTTCTATTTGTCTGGATGTGATCCAAGCGGGTTCAAGTGCCTGAAGAGCATATTTCCCGAAACAAATATGATTGCCTCGATAAGATATTCCCTTCATTCTTCCTCTATGTTGTTTACGGAATCTGGTTCTTTTGGGGTTATAGTTGATGGTTGTTTCTCAATCCCATCTCTACTGCAGAACCGGACATGAGAGTTTCTTCTCATCCAGCTCCTCGCGAATGAAATGATTCAACAAACGTGTATTTTTTGAAAAAAAAAAAAAAAAAAAAAATACATTAAATCGTGGGATTTATTGATATTGAATCTGTTACATAGGAATCTGTATATCTTGTATACTTGATGTATACGGACATATAGATCTTTCTATATTTTTCTTCTATCCATTTGTATATATAAATGCCTTTCTTTTTTTTTTTTTTGTTTATAACGAATCCTTGACCCTTACCGAATCGGCTAATAATTTGCAATTCAATAGGGATTTCGCGGGCGAATATTTACTCTTTTCATATTTGCTTCATTTGTAGGGTTAACCCATCGCCTCTCATAATAAATCAATGGGTTCCCGGTTGGTTCCGCCATCCCACCCAATGATTCGTTAGGATTCCGTTTTCAATAGAATCTTCTGCAGTCATAGGTTCCGTCGTTCCCATAGCTTCTCGATTAATGGCTAGGCCTGAACTCTGCAATGGAGCTCCACAATTCCAATTCGTTCCCAAGTCAATTTCCTCAGTCTCTATTGACTCGAAGCTCTTTATTATTTGTATTTTTTTCTATGAATTGTTTCATTATGGAAAAATCCGTATTAATGCTTTATCACACTGCCTTTTATTTTATTAGTATGAGATTTTTTATAATAGACCATACATACATATTGGAATTCTATATCATTTAGATTTTCCTTCTCTCTTTCTCTCATCCTTCCATTTACCCACATCCCTCTATTTTCACTTCACAACCCATAATGAATGAGATTTTTCATTTATGAAAAAAAAGATTTCAGTTGCTACAACTATATGATTGATACATCATATAGTAACTGGTTCTTTGGATATCGATAATACGAAGCAATGAGCTGGTTATAAGTTCTATAGTTATTAGTTAGGGTCCAGTCCTTTTTTTGGATTCCCAACTCTAAAGAAAAACCAACGAGTCACACACTAAGCATAGCAATTCTACCAAAAGTTCAATCGAATTTTTTATTCAACCCTATATAATTATAATTGCTCACTTTTCATTGAAGGTAAAAAGAATAGTTTGCCCTTTTTTGTTCTATCACTGAATAGAATGACAAGGAAAGTCCCATCATTGCTTGTCTACAAATATCCAAATTTTTATTCCTAATACTCCATAGATAGTTCGAACTGTATAGGAACAATGATCAATTTTAGCTCGAATGGTTTGTAGGGGTACCCTACCTTCTCTGATCCATTCGACACGTGCAATTTCTTTTCCGTCGATACGCCCT